AATACGGGGTGAGCCAGATTTGAATTTCTCGAAGCTATCCAACCAAGACTTTCAAACTTTCAATGTTTGAATCGAGGGTTCATAGTGTAAGACAAATTTAATCTTATTAATTGTTATAATTTTTCTCGAATAAAGCATTCATTTTCTAGAATAAGATTAAGGATCTCATCGAAAACTTACAGCAGCTTGCCAAACAAAGGCTAAGAGAAAAAAGAACAAAGGTATGACTGGCATAAGATCTACGATTGGATTTAAAAAAGCGTAGGCCTCGGGCAATTTGGCGAAGAAAAGACTACTCGAATAAAAGGCAGAATTAAGACAAATGCAGATCAAACTAAAGATATTAAGCATAACAGGCGTTTTGTTCTTGGAGATAATTGCATTTTGATTGAGTTAATGATATAAGGAAAAATGAAGTAAAGTAAGGTAGACAAAAATCCTTCTTTTTCTTTGAACCCACCCAATCAAAAATTCCCCAATTCTCAAACAAAGGAGAATAGAAGAAATAATACTTTCATAGAATATCTTAATTAAATTATATGTAATGATCAATGAATTCGTCTGAATTCTATATCTACACGCGTAAAAATCCTAGCAAGAATCTAATCTATTCTATAAATATTTTATATAGAAAATTGCCCTGTAATTGACCAACACCCCATACTAATAATATTCTTTATTAGTGTAGAATGGAAATATAGATGGGGCGTGGCCAAGTGGTAAGGCAACGGGTTTTGGTCCCGGTATTCGGAGGTTCGAATCCTTTCGTCCCAGGTAGATACATTGTAGCAGAGTAAAAGTTTATTTTTAAAATAACGTTATGTTTAAATGCCTAATATTGAATAGAATGTCATTCTTGTTTCTTTTAGAATTTTGAATGATTCTTTTATGAATCATATCCTTGTTTTTCACAACTATTCCTAAATAGATTTGATCAAGATATGATGGTAACAAAAGAGCCTATATCTTATTCTTTATACATTAAAATTAAACTTAAATGGGGTAGCCAAATTATTAGGATCTCTTTATTCTAAACAAGAGGGGGTTATTACATTCAATTAATTAATTAATGGGATTAAGTTTCGTAAGACAAGACTGGGTTTGGGTAAACTAAAAAATTAGGAGCAAGCGCCTAATTGGGATAGATAGTTCTTAATTAGTAACAGTAACAGAAGGTCTTGATTTAAATATTAAATATATGTCTATCTGTGTATGTCCGAATCTCATTAACAACGAATCAAGTTACATATGTAACGGATCCATAATAAAGACTGTAGTTCAGTCTATCTGATAGGTACGAAAAACCCCTAGCTCGTTCATCTTATATTATTACTAAAATTCGAATCGAAAGAACAAGTACTTAAATCTTCTCTTCGATCGGTCTTTTTTATCTATCTCACATAAAAAAAGAAAACTGGGTTTTTTGTTCAATCCATTTATCTTCTTTAAATTGTTGATGGTTTAATTCGAAAAGAACCAGATATTTGAATTTTTTTAATAAAAAGTAACGTTAAAGTGTTGCATTCATACAATAACATACAATAATAGGTGGGGTCTTTCTAAGATTGCTTCAAAAAAATTTTTGCCATCTTTGTCTAGAAGAATTTGTATAGAAGAAAAAAGGGTCTAGATTAATATGTTTATGTATCGACGGAACCAATGACTATTCATGATTCCATAATTGAATCAATTCCATATGGGTTCCAAATTAGAGGAATTTTTTGTTATGGTAAAACTTCGTTTGAAACGCTGTGGTAGAAAGCAACGTGCGACTTGAAGGACACGATCCGGTGTGGATTTTTATTCTTACATCCGCCATCTTTTCTATGAATGAAGGTGCTCTTGACCCGACATCTGTTCTGTTTTCACTAGAATACTTTTTTTGTTAGGTTACTAATGAATATAGTACATGATGGAGCTCGGGTAGAAAGTATGGATTTATCTTTCAGGGGGCAAGAATCTAGGGTTAATACCAATCAATAAATTGGAACAACTTCGTAAGTATATCATATATATCAATATAGAAATTGAGAGGATCCAATTTTTAATTCAAAAGTAAAATTTGTTGAAATTGAGAAAAGTCTTTCGATTCAAAGTGTATCGCGCGGGAATCGAGCGTTTATATGGTTCTTTGATAGAAAGAAATCACAAAAGGGGTATGTTGCTGCCATTTTGTAAGGATTAAGAAGCACCGAAGTAATGTCTAAACCCACTGATTTAAAACAAAGAAAAAGGATCTCAAAACAAGGAAACACCGTTTTTTGAATTGTCTCAATAACTGGATAATAATTAATAATAAAGATAAAGATTAAATGAGACAAACAAGAGGGGGTTAAAGACCATTCAAAAAATTAAATAAATTGCCGAAAGATTCTTTTCTTTTAAGCTATTTGAGAATTATCCAACTTGAGTTATGGGTACAAATGATTTTTATTTTTTCAGGAAGGAGGAATAAAAAAATGAGTTAAATCCTATTATAATTTATTTTATCAACTCCTTTGACATTAATTATAATTATATACGTAGACAAAATTCCAAATCATTTTTTCTCGAGCCGTACGAGGAGAAAACTTCCTATACGTTTCTAGGGGGGGGTTTGTTCATTTACTTAGATCTATCCCAATGAGCCGTCTATCGAATCGTTGCAATCGATGTTCGATCCCGAAGAGAAGGAAGAGATCTTCGGAACGTAGGTTTTTATGATCCGATAAAAAATCAAAGTTATTTAAACGTCCCTGCTATTCTATATTTCCTTGAAAAGGGCGCTCAGCCCACAGGAACTGTTCGGGATCTTTTCAAAAAGGCGGAGGTTTTTAAGTAACTTGGTCCTAATCAAACAAAATTGACTTAAGGAAATAACGAAATAGAAAGGGGTGGTAATTCTTCTATAAAAATTTTTTCTTTCTATATATATATATTTTTTTTTTCTACTTGTTCTTTGTTTATTCCTCTATCTAAACTTTTTTCAGCTATGTAGTGCCAATCCAACACAAGCCCTTTTTTTAATAGTATTTAAAAAATTCCATTTTTTTTTTCCATTGTATTATTTTCTCAACATTTATATTGACAACAGTGTATCGAACAAATATAATTCATCGTGATAAGTAGATAAATTTATTTCTGTCCGAGAGATTTGATTTTTACCTTATTTTATTCAAAAGATGGGATTCCTTGGATTCTCTTTAATATTTAATAGAAGTTGAGTTAAGATATAATAAGAATAGGGGTTAGGGGTTTTGATTGAAAAGGCGATAACATAAGAACTAAGAGGTAGTCTAGAAATTTTGACATTTATCTATCTTTTTTTTTTTTTTGATTGTATTTACATAAACTTTTTATATTGGGGTTGCTAACTCAACGGTAGAGTACTCGGCTTTTAAGTGCGGCGAGGATCTTTTACACATTTGGATGAAGCGAGGATTCGTCCATACCATTGGTAAAGTTTGGAAGACCACGACTGATCCTGAAAGGGAATGAATGGAAAAAATAGCATGTCGGATCAACAAAGAGTTATGAGAATATTTCATTCTTTCCGAATCGGTACAAACCGTTGTGTTCTTTTTTGAAACGGAACAAAATGAATTCAATTTAAAGTTGGGTCGGATGAATAAATGGATATAGATAGAGCTATAATGGCTTTAATTTATTGATTATAGGGAAAGCAACGAGCTTCTGTTCTTAATTTGAATGATTACCCGATCTAATTAGACGTTAAAAATGTATTAGTACCTGATACGGGAAGGGATTATCCCATGAACGAATTCTTTCTATTTTAATGAATCCTAACTATTGACATTTTCCATTATGGAATAGAAATGTGTGTGTAGAAGAAACAGTATATTGATAAAAAAATTCCAAAATCAAAAGAGCGATTAGGTTGAAAAAATAAAGGATTTCTAAGTCTTTTGTTATCCTATAACGAACATAAACTTATTCGTTTAAATGGAAAAGAGAGGGTAGAGAATCCGTTGATAAGTTTACCTGTATCCGAGGTATCTATTCATTTTCGTTTATTACTCGAATACCTCGTTTTGACTGTATCGCACTATGTTTCATTGATAACCCCCAAAATCCTCTACCTTTAGTTCAACTAGAATTTCAAATGGAGGAAGTCCAAAGATATTTAAAGCTAAATAGATCTCAACAACACTACTTCTTATATCCACTTATCTTTCAGGAGTATATTTATGCACTTGCGCATGATCATGGTTTAAATAGAAATAGATTGTTGGAAAATGCAGGTTATAATAAATTCAGCTTACTAATTGTGAAACGTGCAATTGAGCGAATGTATCAGTATGAACAGAATCATTTGATTCTTTTTGCTAATGATTTTAACCAAAATTCGTTTTTTGGGCGCAACAAGAATTTTAATTTTCAAATGATATCAGAAGGATTTGCAGTCATTGTAGAAATTCCGTTTTATCTCCGATTATTATCTTCGCTAGAAAGGAAAGGAATATTTAAATCTCATAATTTACGATCAATTCATTCAATATTCCCCTTTTTAGAGGACAAATTTTCACATTTAATTTATGTGTTAGAGATACTAATACCCTACCCAGCCCATCTGGAAATATTGGTTCAAACTCTTCGCTATTGGGTAAAAGACGCTTCTTCTTTACATTTATTAAGATTCTTTCTCTACGAGTATCGTAGTTGGAATACTCCAAATAAAGCCAGTTCTTGTTTTTCAAAAGGAAATCAAAGGTTTTTATTCGTCCTATATAATTCTCATCTATGTGAATACGAATCCATCTTCGTCTTTCTTCGTAACCAATCTTCTCATTTATGCTCAACGTCTTCTGGAACCCTTCTTGAACGAATCTTTTTCTATAGAAAAATAGAACATCTTGGACTTGTAGAAGCTTTTGCTAAGGCCTGTCAGGATAATCTATGGTTGTTTAAGGACCCTTTCATGCATTATATTAGGTATCAAGGAAAATCAATTCTCGCTTCAAAAGGGACACCCCTTTTGATGACAAAATGGACATACTTTT